TCAGAAGCTAATACCATTCTAATGCCCCTTTTCGCCATGCATAAACCGAACCAACAATTAGGATAAGCACAAAAATGAAAGCTTCTATAAATACGGATACGCCCAATACATCAAAACTCATTGCCCATGGATAAAGAAAGACCGTTTCAACATCAAAAACAACAAAAACTAGAGCAAACATGTAATAGCGAATTCTAAATTGTACCCAAGCATCCCCCATGGGTTCTATACCCGATTCATAACTGGAGAACTTCTCTATTCCTTCACTAATCGGACCTAAAATTCCGGAAATGACAAATGCCAGGATAGGAATAAGACTTGATATTATTAGAAATGCCCAGAAAATATCATATTCGTGAAGCAGAAACATAGATTCACTCCTATTAATGTGTACTAAATGGGTCAATTCCAATTGAAATTTAAGAAATAAATATATATAAATAAATATATAAAATAAGTAGAAAGAAAAAAAAAAGAAAAAAACTTGAATAGAAAATTTCTAAAATCAAAATAAATAGGATTCTCGTATTTAATATTAGTAATAGAAAGATCTAAAATAAATGGGTCTAATACTAATATTAATAATAGAAAAGAATATTAATAATAGAAAAGAATCCCGTATTATCCAAAGATTCCACAGACTAAAAATACAAAAAGGGATTCAACTCATATCATAGAAATGAAAGAAGGTACAAATATTGATACGTTTAGGATTAGGATAGGAGACCCATGATTTATCTCTGAAACAATCAATTAGGGTTTTTCTTCTACCAAAAGGAAATTTTTCTTAGGGTATTTCAAAAAAAAGGGGGCGTTGAGTTAAACTGTAATTTTTAGCCAGCCGGGATGAGAATTTTCACTTATCAAAAATAAAAAAAAAAGGATTGGGATTGGGTATACTTAAAAGTTTATCAACATTTATCTTCTTTGATCGGGGACCGAAAAACTTGTATGGAATTCACTCACGAGGATTAATCAAAAGGAACGAATTTATTTGTCCGAGATTTGATAAATAGTAATTGAATTCCATTTGGATCCATTGAAATGGATTTTTGGTTTTAGTTAAATGTATCCATGAATGTATACAAGTATGTGGTAATATGCTCATTTTTACGTACCAACTAAATGCACCAAAACCAACCCAGCTGTCATAAACAAGTACTATAAAAAAAACGGTACAAATATAGAATGTAATACAAATGTAGAATGTAAATAGAATCTATAGGGCTATACGGATTCGAACCGTAGACCTTCTCGGTAAAACAGATCAAACTTATTAGTATCGAAATGATTCGAACTGTTTCAAAGACCCAACATGCATTTTGTTGCATTGGGCTCTTTCATAAACTGATGAAAAGATCAGTTAGTCCACCATATTTTTTCTTCTGTTCAAGAAAAAGTAATAAGATAGTGAGATGGTTCCATGTGCTCTGGTTCATTATTTTGATTCTGATCCAAGAGCAATACCAAAGTGTTTCAAAAAAGGGATTTACCTTGACGTAGGTCTGCTTTCGGCCTAGATTCAACTAAGTTAATAAATTAAATATAGTCTCTATCGCTCCACTACAAGAGTCAAATATGAGACTTCATACACCTTAAAGTTCATAGGACGAAAAGAGGTTATTTTGAGGCCCTTATACTCATTATGCCTAGCATTGAATAAATCGGGTATTTACCTTATCAATTCTCAAATCAATGATGAATTTTATTTGATTTGGCACTCGAATTCACATATTCACATCGGAATCGAATTGAACCAAATAAATATTTGTCAGGCTATTGTTCTCCTGTTCTTTCGAATCCATGGAGTAAGACATCGATTTCTCAATAAGATATATTGATTGCATAACGGACTTCCTTGAAAAGCATTGGCGCACGTGTAAACGAGTTGCTCTACCTAACTGAGCTATAGCCCTTGTCATAGATATCTTAATATATAGATAATTTCTTGTCAAGATCGATATAAATTTCTTGTCAAAACGAATATTTTATGATCCACAGAATCATTCTCTAATCTGTTTTAAGGATTAGTATTGCCTAGAAGTAATATTGTATCTATAATTGACGAAGCGATGGGTCTCTTTTTTTATTTGTAGTGATAAATGACCTACTTAACTCAGTGGTTAGAGTATTGCTTTCATACGGCGGGAGTCATTGGTTCAAATCCAATAGTAGGTATAACTTATTAGATACCGCCGATTCCGGTATCTAATAAGTTTTTTTGTACATCCTCTTTTTTTCGATTAGACTTAATTGTATTCAATTAGCGGAATCAAAAAAGAGTGTAGAAATCAAAAGAACTTTTTGGTATATTGGCTAGTAGGAAATAGCATTGACAGCCTCTACTCGCGTTTTAGCTCGTCTGAGATTTAGATTCGCCTCAATTCTTTGTCTCTTACCCTCCGCTTTACTCAAGTTAGCTTCAGCTATTTCAAGAGTTTGCTGGGCTTCTTGTGGATCAATGTCAGTACTAATCTCCGCATCATTTCCTAAAATGGTGACCTCGTTATTACCTATTCTAGCGAAACCACCCATAAGAGCCACTGTTAACCATTGGTCATTGCAGCGCATTCTCAAAAGACCTATATCTACAGCTGTAGCAGCGGGAGCATGGTTTACTAATATACCAATTTGGCCACTATTAGTACATAAAATAATTTCGTCTACTTTTGAATTCCAAATAGTTCGATTAGGAGTCAGTACACAAAGATTTAAGGTCATTTCGTCAATTTGCTCTCCACTTCTAAGTTAATAGCTTTCGCGGTAGCTTCATCGATGTTACCCACCAAATAAAAGGCCTGCTCGGGAAGACTGTCTAATTCTCCGGAAAGGATAAGTTGAAACCCCCTAATTGTTTCTGCGAGACCAACATATTTTCCTGGAGAACCCGTAAATACTTCTGCTACGAAAAAGGGTTGTGATAAGAAACGTTCAATTTTTCGTGCTCTTGCCACGATTAAACGATCGTCTTCGGATAATTCATCTAACCCAAGGATAGCTATAATGTCCTGAAGTTCCTTGTAACGCTGTGAAGTTTGCTTGACTCTTTGTGCAGTTTCATAATGTTCCTCGCCAACGATACGAGGTTGGAGCATAGTGGATGTTGAATCTAAAGGGTCCACTGCTGGATAAATCCCTTTGGCAGCTAATCCTCTTGATAGTACGGTAGTAGCGTCTAAATGTGCAAATGTCGTGGCAGGGGCGGGGTCGGTTAAATCATCTGCAGGTACATAAACTGCTTGAATGGAGGTTATGGATCCTTCTTTGGTAGAAGTAATTCTTTCTTGCAAAGACCCCATTTCTGTACTAAGGGTAGGCTGATAACCCACCGCAGAAGGCATTCTACCTAATAAGGCAGATACCTCTGATCCTGCTTGAACGAATCGAAAGATATTGTCGATGAATAGAAGTACGTCTTGCTCATTAACATCCCGGAAATACTCTGCCATGGTTAGGGCAGTCAAACCAACTCTCATACGAGCTCCGGGCGGCTCGTTCATCTGACCATAGACTAGAGCTACTTTTGATTCTGCAATATTTTGTTCATTAATCACCCCGGATTCTTTCATTTCCATGTAAAGGTCATTTCCTTCACGAGTACGTTCGCCTACTCCACCAAATACGGATACGCCCCCATGAGCTTTAGCAATGTTGTTGATTAATTCCATGATGAGTACTGTTTTACCCACTCCAGCTCCCCCAAACAGTCCAATTTTTCCTCCACGACGATAAGGAGCTAAAAGATCCACTACTTTAATCCCTGTTTCAAAGATTGATAATTTTGTATCTAACTGGATAAAAGCGGGCGCAGATCTATGAATAGGGGATGTCGTGCTAGTATCTACAGGACCCAAATTATCAACGGGTTCACCAAGAACGTTGAAAATTCGTCCGAGAGTAGCCCCACCAACTGGAACACTTAGAGGAGCTCCTGTATCAATCACTTCCATTCCTCTCGTCAGACCATCTGTAGCACTCATAGCTACAGCCCTAACTCGATTATTTCCTAATAATTGCTGTACTTCACAAGTCACATTAATTTGCTGACCGGCGGTATCTCGACCTTTAACTATCAAAGCGTTATAAATATTAGGCATCTTCCCCGGAGAAAAAGTAACATCCAGTACTGGGCCAATAATTTGAGCGATCCGTCCTAGGTTTTTTTCTTCACGTGTGGAAACCGCAGGGCCAGAACTTTTAGGATTGATTCTCATAATTATGATAAAGTGAAATATGTCAAAATTGATTGGGAATATTTCCGAATCGAAACTGTCCGATAGCAAGTTGATCAATTAATTCAATAAGGAATGTAATCAATAAGGAAGTTAGCACTTGATTTAGTCAGTATCCTCCAAATGAATCCAATTAAATCGTTTACTCATTCAATGAGTCATTTTTCAAGTTCAACTAACCCCTTTTCAAAATATCCTTCTCAACAAGAAAACAAGTATAAGAATAATGAATGAGGAAATATATCTTATTTATCTCTCATCTCATTATTATCTTATTTATCTCTCATTATATATATAATTTTATCCATATATATATATGAATTCGATTATTTATATTTATGGAATTCGAACCTAAACTTGATTTATGATTCATTCATTATTCCCATAGGCCCTCTTTTTTATTTTTGTATATGGATTTGAGTCCATTCGTGTTTTATACCTTGGATGAATTATGCTTATTTTCACATCTAGGATTTACATATACAACATATATAACTGTCAAGAGGGAATTTTTATTAGTCTATTAGATATTTAAATTCAAATAAAAAGAGGGTTTGTTTGATTTAAGAAATTATAAAAAATAAGTATTAGGTTGCGCCATACATATCAAAGAGTATACAATAATGATGTATTTGGCGAATCAAATACATGGTCTTATTAATTAAATTAGTGAATAAGATTAGTTTCATTGAAAATTTTTTGAAAGATTCTTTTTTTTTTTCAAAGGTTTCATTCATGCGTATTTCATGTCGAGTAGACCTTGTCATTGTGAGAATTCTTAATTCATGAGTTGTAGGGAGGGACTTATGTCACCACAAACAGAGACTAAAACAGGTGTTGGATTCAAAGCTGGTGTTAAAGATTACAAATTGACTTATTATACTCCTGAATATCAAACCAAAGATACTGATATCTTGGCAGCATTCCGAGTAACTCCGCAACCGGGAGTTCCACCTGAGGAAGCAGGTGCCGCAGTAGCTGCCGAATCTTCTACTGGTACATGGACAACTGTGTGGACTGATGGACTTACTAGTCTGGATCGTTACAAAGGACGATGCTACCACATCGAACCCGTTATTGGAGAGGAAAATCAATATTTTTGTTATGTAGCTTATCCTTTAGACCTTTTTGAAGAAGGTTCTGTTACCAACATGTTTACTTCCATTGTAGGTAATGTATTTGGGTTTAAAGCTCTACGAGCTCTACGTTTGGAGGATTTGCGAATTCCTCCTGCTTATTCCAAAACTTTCCAAGGTCCACCTCACGGTATCCAAGTTGAAAGAGATAAATTGAATAAATATGGTCGTCCCCTATTGGGATGTACTATTAAACCAAAATTGGGATTATCCGCGAAAAACTACGGTAGAGCGGTTTATGAATGTCTTCGTGGTGGACTTGATTTTACCAAAGATGATGAAAACGTGAACTCACAACCATTTATGCGTTGGAGAGACCGTTTCCTATTTTGTGCTGAAGCAATTTATAAATCACAAGCCGAAACAGGTGAAATCAAAGGACATTACTTGAATGCTACTGCAGGTACGTGTGAAGAAATGATCAAAAGAGCCGTATTTGCCAGAGAATTGGGAGTTCCTATCGTAATGCATGACTACTTAACAGGGGGATTCACTGCAAATACTACCTTGGCATCGTATTGCCGTGACAACGGTTTACTTCTTCATATTCACCGCGCAATGCATGCGGTTATCGATAGACAGAAGAATCATGGTATGCATTTCCGTGTACTAGCTAAAGCATTACGTATGTCCGGCGGAGATCATATTCACTCTGGTACAGTAGTTGGTAAACTGGAAGGTGACCGTCAGCTGACTTTAGGTTTTGTTGATTTACTACGCGATGATTATATTGAAAAAGACCGAAGCCGCGGTATCTTTTTCACTCAAGATTGGGTGTCTATGCCGGGTGTTCTGCCTGTAGCTTCAGGTGGTATTCATGTTTGGCATATGCCTGCCTTGACCGAGATCTTTGGAGATGATTCCGTATTACAGTTCGGCGGAGGAACTTTAGGACACCCTTGGGGAAATGCACCTGGTGCAGTAGCTAACCGAGTGGCTTTAGAAGCATGCGTACAAGCTCGTAATGAAGGGCGTGATTTAGCTTCTCAAGGTAATGACATTATCCGTGAAGCTAGCAAATGGAGCCCTGAGCTTGCCGCTGCTTGTGAAGTGTGGAAGGAAATCAAATTCGAGTTCGAAGACATGGATAAGCCAGATCAAATTGCTTGATAATTCTTGTTTGTTCTCCTAAGTGTAAGTGTAATTAAAAACTCGGCCCAATCTTTAAAAAAGGATTGGGCCGAACCGAATATAATGAGCAAATATCCATCTTTCTTAACATTTTTTAGTATTTACATATATTTTTTGTTTTATAACAATAAACTATATCACTTAACATGTACAGAATGTACAAACTTTACTTAGAACCCAACCCATGTGTATATATACAAGATCCAAAAAAGAAGATCTAAGACTAAAGAATTCAATACTTTTATTGTTTATTGTTGGATCCATAATTAATCCTATGGGTCTTTGCGATTGGCGAATTCCTTTATATCCCATGCCGTGGTTTCAGACCATAGATCAAGCCAGGGTAAAAGTGCCGTTTATCCATCCTGTATATTGTCTTTTCTGCAATAAAAACTTCTTATTTTATTCGATTATATGAGACCGAATTCTTCATAGTAAGAAAGAAATCTTTTTCTTTTCCACGAGAATTTATACACTACATGAGAGAAACCTTTCCTTATATTAATCTTATATTAATAAATATATTGAGAAAAAAATTCTATCAATTAAAGAAATCCTTATTCAAATCTTGAAGCAATATCCCAGATTCCTATAAGGATAATCTTTTATTTCAATATAGGTTCTTTTTTTTATTCCCTTTTTTAGTTAACAGTCCTAATAATTGGATCGATATGCTTAATTAGGATAGGAAATCGAATAGTAAAATAATTATGGATCGAATGACTATTCATCTATTGTATTTTTAAGGGGCAGTCAGAATTTATGGAAAAATGGTGGTTCAATTCGATGTCTTCTAACAAGGAGTTAGAACGCAGATGTGAGTTAAATAAATCAATGTATAGTCTTGATCCTATTGGACATAATAGTGAAAATGAGAACCCCATTATAAATGATACAGATAAAAACATTTCTAGTTGGAATGGTAGTGGGAGTTGCCATTCCAGTAATGTTGAACATTTATTTGATATTAAGGATATTTGGAGTTTGATCTCTGATGGCACTTTTTTAGTTAGAGACAGTAATGGTGATAGTTATTCTGTATATTTTGATATTGAAAATCAAATGTTGGAGATTGATAATGGTAGTTCTTTTCTGAATGAACTAGAAAGTTTTTTTTCTAATTATCTGACTTCCGATCGTCTCAATAGCGGATCTAAAAGTAAGGATCACTACTCTTATCATTACATATATGATACTCAATGTAATTGGAATAATCACATTAATAGTTGCATTGATCGTTATCTTCGTTTTGAAATCAATATTGATAGTTATATTTCAGGAGGTACTGTAAATTACAGTGACAGTTATATTTATAATTTTATTTGTAATGAAAGTAGAAATTATAGTATGACAATTAGTGATAGTGGGAATAATTTTAATATAAGGGTAAGATCTAATGATCTTGATATAAATAAAAAATACAGACATTTATGGGTTCAATGCGAAAATTGTTATGGATTAAATTATAAAAAATTTTTTCGGTCAAAAATGAATATTTGTGAACAGTGTGGATATCATTTGAAAATGAGTAGTTCAGATAGAATTGAACTTTTGGTTGATTCGGGGACTTGGGATCCCATAAATGAGGATATGGTCTCTACGGACCCTATTGATTTTCATTCCGAAGAGGAACCTTATAGGGATCGTATCGATTTTTATCAAAGAAAGACAGGTTTAACTGAGGCTGTTCAAACAGGCATAGGTCAACTAAATGGTATTCCTATAGCAATTGGGGTTATGGATTTTCAGTTCATGGGAGGTAGTATGGGATCCGTAGTAGGCGAGAAAATAACCCGTTTGATCGAGTATGCTAGTAATCGATCTCTACCTGTTATTATTGTGTGTGCTTCCGGGGGAGCGCGCATGCAAGAAGGAAGTTTGAGCTTGATGCAAATGGCTAAAATATCTTCTGCTTTATATGATTATCAATTAAATAAAAAGTTATTCTATGTACCCATCCTTACTTCTCCTACAACCGGTGGGGTTACAGCCAGTTTTGGTATGTTGGGAGATGTCATTATTGCTGAACCTAATGCCTATATTGCATTTGCGGGTAAAAGAGTAATTGAACAAACATTGAATAAGATAATACCCGATGGTTCACAAGCATCTGAGTATTTATTCCATAAGGGTTTACTCGACCTCATCGTACCACGTAATCTTTTAAAAGGTGTTCTGAGTGAGTTATTTCAGCTCCATGGGTTCCTTCCTTTGAATCAAAATTCAAAAAATTAAAGTACAATTTCGGATGATTACTTTTGATTTTGTCTCCAGATATTTTTGTATTCTATCCCTATTTATGATTAGTAATTAGGAACTCTCTATCAACGGTAGTTCATTTTTATACGAATTACAAAAAGGATTCATTAGTAATTAGTAAAAAAAATAATTACATTTGACCTTATTATGTCTTAATTTTCTTATATCTTTAATAATTCATAATATAATATATTCATATAAGAATTTATTATATTATGAAAATATTTTCTTTAGTTAAATTTTTCTTTATTCAAATTGGAATTTCATATTATTTTAGAATATTTTATTTATATATTTATTATTTATCTATTTTCTATTTTATTTACTATTTTTTTTTTATAAAATGAAATAATTGAATACTCAAATTAAATAGAATACTAATATAAATAATGAAAAGAATAGATAAAGAATCATAGAACTAGAAAAAAATTTATAAAATAATTATAAAATATAAAATAATTAATTAAATAATTATTAAAATACGCTATTAGAAATAATATTTGAAATAATTAAGCAATATAGAAATGAAATAAATGAAATCAATAATGAATATAGAATAATCGGTATAGAAGAAATAAAATATGGAATAGAAGTAATTTCTGAAAATCCGCTTTTTTTACTACAAACCCTCGTTTTGTATTTGTATTAGATTAATTAGAGTCGTGAATTCATAATAATAATCCAATTCTTAAGCAAAGAACGAGAAAAGAAGAGAAGAATGAAAAATGGATTAAAGTGAATTATCATACATAGTCGTGTAGAAAGATGGATGGGTACACTTAATTCCATATTCCTTGCACTTATTAACTCCTTAATATTATTTATAATAGATATACTTATCATAAGATATCTTTCCTTATAATTATAAGATAAGAGGTACAAATATTAAATCGAGGCACCCATTCTATGACAGATCTAAACTTCCCCTCTATTTTTGTGCCTTTAGTAGGCCTAGTATTTCCGGCAATTGCAATGGCTTCTTTATTTCTTCATGTCCAAAAAAATAAGATTGTCTAGATATCTAGATATGATGAGACCAAATCCCATTAGTTTATTTCAACACGGGATTATAATACTGTTATCCTTTTAGTAGAATATGGTACGATATGTGGTTTCTTCTGACTCTGAACACAAATGAAAAACCTTTTATGCATACAGATACATAATATCTGGGTAAACATATGTATATACAGATATAACTAGTCAAAAACAATCAATATTCAAAATAGAATGTAAATCTATCTAACCAATTATTCCTAACGGTTCACAATCAATAAAGTAGTGCTAGTTGATAAAAGTTATTTCGGGAGCAGAAAAATCAAAATACAATTTGGGTTATTCTCTGAATTCCAATCAAATACAACTAGATCTGGTATAGTATAATATGAACTGGCGATCAGAACATACATGGATAGAACTTATAAGGGGATCTAGAAAAATAAGTAATTTTTGCTGGGCCTGTATCCTTTTTTTAGGTTCGCTAGGGTTTTTAGTGGTTGGAACTTCCAGTTATCTTGGTAAGAATTTGATATCTGTATTCCCCTATCAGCAAATCGTTTTTTTTCCACAAGGGATTGTGATGTCTTTCTATGGGATCGCGGGTCTATTCATTAGTTCCTATTTGTGGTGCACAATTTTGTGGAATATAGGTAGTGGTTATGATCGATTCGATAGAAAAGAAGGCGTAGTATGTATTTTTCGTTGGGGATTCCCTGGAAAAAATCGTCGCATCTTCCTTCGATTTTTTATGAGGGATATCCAGTCAATCAGAATAGAGGTGAAAGAGGGTCTTTATTCGCGTCGTGTCCTTTATATGGAAATCAGAGGCCAAGGGGCCATCCCTTTGACTCGTACTGATGAGAATTTGACTCCGCGAGAGATTGAACAAAAAGCTGCTGAATTAGCCTATTTCTTGCGCGTACCCATTGAAGTATTTTGAAATGAAGAATGAATTGAATGCTTTCTCAGCATCAGGTAAGGAACTCGGTAATACCTTCTTTTTCTATATTTTTTCTACTAGATTTAAAGATTAAATAATTACACAAAAATCGGGAATAGATCGATAGGTTCCATACCTTGTTATAGAACTCAAGAACTCATGCTTCAATTCAAAGAAATATTAGATCAAATAGAAAGAATCGACGAATGAAGCAAGTTCATTAACAATTCACGTAACGGATCAAAAGTGAAAAAAAAGAAAGCGTCGGTTTCTCTTCCTTATATTGCATCTATAGTATTTTTGCCCTGGTGGATCTCTCTATCATTTAATAAATGTCTGGAACCTTGGATTACAAATTGGTGGAATACCAGGCAATCCGAAACTTTTTTGAATGATATTCAAGAGAATAACGTTTTAGAAAGATTCGTAGAATTAGAAGAACTATTACTGTTGGACGAAATAATAAAGAACTACCCGGGGGCACATATACAAAAGCTTCCTATAGGAATCCACAAAGAAACTATGCAATTGGTCAAAACACAGAATGAATATTATCTACATATTATTTTACATTTCTCGACAAATCTAATCTGTTTCGTTATTCTAAGCGGTTATTTTATTCTGCGTAATGAAGAACTTGTCATTCTTAATTCTTGGGTTCAGGAATTTCTTTATAACTTAAGTGACACAATAAAAGCTTTTTCGATTCTTTTAGTCACGGATTTATGGATTGGATTTCACTCGCCCCATGGTTGGGAACTAATGATTGGTTCGGTCTACAACGATTTTGGATTGACTCATAACGATCAAATTATATCTGGTCTTGTTTCTACTTTTCCTGTCATTCTAGATACAATTGTGAAATATTGGATTTTTCATTATTTAAATCGCGTATCTCCTTCACTTGTGGTCATTTATCATTCTATGAATGAATGAAAAATTCATTTGATCTCTTAACATGGGATCTCTTAATATGATATTAATAAGCTCAAAATGTTTCCTTGTGCATACATAAATAAATAAAGCATTTCAGTCTGACTTATTCTTTATACTTCTGCCTCTTCAAAGTATTCTCCTATGTTATTCCAGTGTTATTCCAGTACAATTATTCCATTACAATCACAGACTCGTGGATAGGGAACTATACTAGATACCTACCCAATTTATTGTAGAAATTTTGGGATCAATGATTGGACCATGCAAAATAGAAATCATTTTTTAGGGATAAAGAAACGGATGACTAGATTTATTTCTGTATCGATCATGATATATATAATAACTCAAACATCTATTTCAAACGCGTATCCCATTTTTGCGCAGCAGGGTTATGAAAATCCACGCGAAGCAACTGGACGAATTGTATGTGCCAATTGTCATTTAGCTAATAAGCCAGTGGATATTGAAGTTCCGCAAGCCGTACTTCCTGATACTGTATTTGAAGCAGTTGTTAGAATCCCTTATGATATGCAACTGAAACAAGTTCTTGCTAATGGGAAAAAGGGGGCTTTAAATGTGGGGGCTGTTCTTATTTTACCCGAGGGATTCGAATTAGCTCCTCCAGATCGTATTTCCCCTGAGATGAAAGAAAAGATCGGAAATCTGTCTTTTCAGAGTTATCGTCCCAATAAAAAAAATATTCTTGTGATAGGTCCTGTTCCCGGTCAAAAATATAGTGAAATTGTTTTTCCTATTCTTTCCCCGAATCCTGCTACGAAAAAAGACGTTCACTTCTTAAAATATCCCATATATGTAGGTGGAAACAGAGGAAGAGGTCAGATTTATCCTGATGGGCGCAAGAGTAAC